ATGTCTGTTCCATAAAAAGTTTTTTAAATTTTACTTAATTAATTGTTTACGATTCGCCGGATCTTTGAAAGAAGTCAATAGAAAATAAAGATATGCATTAACTTAAACGAACTTCAATATTATTTAAAAATTTTCAATTTGAAATTATTCTGAGTCTCTGCGAAATACTTCAAATATTCAAATCAAGAAGTTCTAATTGGTCAAATTAAATAAGCAAGATTGATTACAAATGTCCAAATTCAAATTAATATAAACAAAGGAATTGGGTTTTTTCATTTCATTAAGCAGGAGTGAAGTTTATATCTTACACTTTAGAAATTTCTTATGAAATAAGAAAAAAATGTAGAACAACGACAATCGACAAAAAGAAATAGAATAAAGAGTCTTTTCAATTCTTATAAGTTTTTAAGTTCAATCAATTCGATTTACACGGCACGGTAGCTTCTCTAGATATAGCTTGAAATAAAAATGCGAAATAAAAAAATAACATATCTTTCATCCTATAGCTAGATTTCTTTTTTATGAAGAAAACAGAATATTAGGTAGAGAATAAATAGATAATGAACAATAAGCAATGATTACACTAGATGTCTTTCACATCCAGCTAAACTAATAAGTAATTTATTCATTTTTAAATGGCAGTTCCAAAAAAACGTACTTCTATATCAAAAAAGCGTATTCGTAAAAATATTTGGAAAAAGAAAGGGTATTGGACAGCGTTAAAAGCTTTTTCGTTAGGAAAGTCTCTTTCTACAGGAAAGTCAAAAAGTTTTGTTGTGCGACAAACAACTAAATAATAAAAAAGATTGGAATAATATAAATCAACTTAACTGATTAACTGAAAAATTGATTCATTTTTTTTTATCAAAACTTCAAATTAATGATTTTCATTACCTATTCTTATTGAACTCATCAATACTATGAAATTGAATTCACTTCACCCTGTAGAATAACAAATCTTTTTTTATTTCATAAAAAAAAAAAAAAATATTGACAAAACAAAAGAATAAAAACAAGATAAAAAGTTCCCTCTCTTTTTAGTAAATTTTCTAATTTACAAGAGGGGGTCTTATTTACCCATCAACTAAATTTTGTTTCTCACAATTCCAATAAAAAAACTTTTTTTTTCAGTTCTATAACCCTTGATAAGAACAGAACTGTAGAGTTACACGAATGTCAGGAAAACACAAAATTAATGAAAATCCCAAGTGAAGTTAACTAAAATCTAAAACTGAAACAATGAACCTTCAAATTAGCATTTAAACAAATTTTTATTCATTAATTCCAAATTTTCCTTAAAAAATAATATTGCACTAAATTAACTTCTTTCAATCTCGACGATTGCTTATTCATAGGCTATTATGAGTTGAAGACAAGCCGCTATGGTGAAATTGGTAGACACGCTGCTCTTAGGAAGCAGTGCTAGAGCATCTCGGTTCGAGTCCGAGTAGCGGCACGCCTTCTTCTAAAAAAGAGAAATAGATTCTATAATGAATCTAATTCCCGATTTCCATTTTGTAATTCAAATTAAGGTACTTTTCCTTTTTTAAGATTTTTTATGATATTTTCAACCTTAGAGCATATATTAACTCATATTTCTTTTTCGATAATTTTAATTGTAATTACAATTAAGTTGATAAACTATTTAATTAATGAAATAGTAAAACTATATGATTCGTCAGAAAAGGGCATAGTTGTTTCTTTTTTCTGTATAACGGGATTATTAATTACTCGTTGGATTTATTCGGGGCATTTTCCACTAAGTGATTTATACGAATCGTTAATTTTCCTTTCGTGGAGTTTCTCCCTTATTCATATTGCTCCGTATTTCAAAAAAAATAAAAATTGTTTAAGTACAATAACAGGCCCAAGTGCTATTTTTACCCAAGGTTTTGCTACTTCAGGTCTTTTAACTGAAATACATCAATCTGAAATATTAGTACCTGCTCTTCAATCTGAATGGTTAATAATGCACGTAAGTATGATGATATTGGGCTACTCAGCCCTTTTATGTGGATCGCTATTATCAGTAGCACTTTTAGTTATTACATTTCAAAAAAGAAGAAAGATTTTTTTTAAGAGTAATCATTTTTCAAGTGCCTCATTTTTCTTCAGCGAGATCCAATACATGAATGAAGAAATTAATGTTTTAAAAAACACTTCTTTTATTTCTGCTAAGAATTATTACAGGTCCCGATTAATTCAACAATTGGATTATTGGAGTTATCGGGTTATTAGTCTAGGATTTATCTTTTTAACTGTGGGTATTCTTTCGGGAGCAGTATGGGCTAACGAAGCATGGGGATCATATTGGAATTGGGATCCGAAGGAAACTTGGGCATTTATTACTTGGATCATATTCGCGATTTATTTGCATACTCGGACAAATATAAAATTGCAGGGGGCAAATTCCGCAATTGTGGCGTCAATAGGCTTTCTTCTAATTTGGATATGCTATTTGGGGGTCAATCTGTTAGGAATAGGACTGCACAGTTACGGT